CAATGCTATTTCTTTTTTATTTTTTATGAGTTTATTCAGTTTATCGTGAAAGGTAAAAGGGAATAAAGGAACCGCGTGCTGATTGTTCTCTAAATGTGAGTTTTCTTCTTCCATATGTAAAAAGGGAATAAACAAATCAATCAGATTCCGGGATGCTTCATGAAGTGCTTCTTTCGGAGTTAAACTTCCGTTTGTCCATATTTCGAGAAAAAGTATCTCTTGTTTTTCATTCCCATTCCCATAAGAATGAATACTATGATTTGCATTTCGAACAGGCATGAATACAGCATCGATAGGATAACTTCCATCTTGAACGTTCTGTGGCGTTTGTATAAGATATCCGCGATTTCTCTCGATTTGTAATACAATACACAAATTGATCGGTTCCGTCAAGCTAGCTATATGTTGTGTATTATCAACTATTTCTACATAAGGTGGTAAGACGATATCCTGGGCAGTTACATATCCGGGCCCCCTGACACAAATATAGGCGTCACAAGTTTCATATAGATTACTTCTCAATACAATTTCTTTCAAATTCATTAAGATTTCATGTACCGATTCTTGAATACCCTTTATGGTAGAATATTCATGCGGTATTTTATCAAATTTTACATGTGTGATACATGTTCCTTCTATTTCTCCAAGCAAAGCTCTTCGCATCGCAATGCCTATTGTGTCGGCTTGACCTTTCAGAAGTGGAGACAGAATAAAACGCCCATAATAAAGACGTTTACTCTCTGTTCTTGATTCAACACATTTCCACTGTAGTGTCCGAGTAGATACTGTTATTTTCTCTCGAACCATAGTAATATAATTTCATTAGATCATTGAATCATTTATTTCTCTTGTTTCTCTTGAAAGTTCTTCAATGTGCATTTCTACACACGTCTTTTTTTCGGAGGTCTACAGCCATTATGTGGCATAGGGGTTACATCCCGTACAAAACTTAATAATATACCACTTCTACGAATAGCTCGGAGAGCCGCGTCTCTTCCGAGACCGGGGCCTTTTATCATGACCTCCGCTCGTTGCATACCTTGATCCACTACTGTACGAATAGCATTTCTTGCTGCGGTTTGAGCAGCAAATGGTGTCCCTCTTCTCGTACCCTTGAATCCACAAGTACCGGCAGAGGACCAAGAAACCACCCTACCCCGTACATCTGTAACGGTCACAATGGTATTATTGAAACTTGCTTGAACATGAATAACTCCCCTTGGGATTCTACGTACACTCTTACGTGAGCCAATACGTCCATTCCTGCGCGAACCAATTCTCGGTATAGCTTTTGCCATATTTTATCATCTCGAAAATATGAGTTAGAGATATATGGATATATCCATTTCATTTCATATTAAAACTGATTCCTTATTTATATCGTTTCATTTAGCGAGTGTGATTATCCCTGCCTTTGTTTATGTCTCGGATTGGAACAAATTACTATAATTCGCCCCCGCCTGCGGATTAGTCGACATTTTTCACAAATTTTACGAACAGAAGCTCTGATTTTCATATTTGTCATTCCTTATCTTAAATTGTAATTTACTTCTTGGAAGAAAAAAAGTTTATTGAGAATTCGCAATCTCGAATCGTATTCTCGCGAAAGGGGTGTTCAAGCCATTTAATCCTTCGAATCCTTGTTATCCTTCGAATCCTTGTTATCCTTTGAATCCTTCTTATCCTTCGAATCCTTGTTATCCTTCGAATCCTTGTTGCGGAGTCGATAAATTATACGTCCTTTGGTTGAATCATACCGACTTACCTCAACCTTGACTCTATCCCCCGGTAGTATCCGTATAAAACTACGTCGAATCTTTCCTGAAACATAACCTAGAATCAGATCTTCATTATCTAAACGAACCCGGAACATGCCATTGGGAAGCGATTCGGTAATTAAACCCTCATGAATCCATTTTTGTTCTTTCATTCCAGGTAAAGTCCCCTTGAAGTATCAACTAATGAAGGAGGAACAATATTAGACAACTCGTCCCTTTTCTTTTTTATTTTACAATTAAAAATTGTAAGTTTTGGGTCCAATTTGTATATTAAAAAGATTACCATATATAACACAAAATTTCTCCGCCGATTCTTTCTAGCCGAGCCTCTCGGTCTGTCATTATACCTCGAGAAGTCGAAATAATTACAATTCCCATCCCGCCTAAAATTCGAGGAATTCGTCGATAATTAGAATAGATTCGTAGACCAGGTCGACTGATCCGTTTTAAATTTAAAAGATTTCTACAGGGACTTTTCCTATTCCTTCTATGTCGTAGCGTTAAAACCAAAAAATCTTTGTTGTTTTCTCGATGTTTTCTCACGTTTTCGATAAAACCCTCTTTTAAAAGTATTTTGACAATATTTTCGGTAATATTAGTGGCTGTTATTCGAACTACTCTTTTTTTATCCATATCAGCATTTCGTATAGAGGTTAGTACCTCAGCAATAGTGTCTCTGCCCATGATGAACTAAAATTGTTGGTGACTCAAAATTTGATATAATCAACATGCTTATTTCTTTTTTTTTTTTTTTTTATGAATATTTTATGAATAAAGGTATATGCGTGAGATACAATCTATTTCTCAATCCATTTCTTTCAACTATCCCATTATAAAATAGCGGGATCCCTTTTTATATTTATAATACTTCGGGAGCTAATGAAACTATTTTAGTAAAATTAAATTGTCTTAATTCCCGGGCGATCGCGCCAAAAATTCGCGTTCCTTTTGGATTTCCTTCTTGGTCAATAACAACTGCAGCATTGTCATCATATCGGATTATCATACCGTTCTCACGTTTGAATTCTTTACAGGTACGCACAATTACAGCTCTGACCACTTCTGATTTTTCTAGGGGCATATTTGGTACGGCTTCTTTGATCACAGCAACAATAACGTCACCAATATGAGCATATCGACGATTGCTAGCTCCTATGATTCGAATACACATCAGTTCTCGAGCCCCGCTGTTATCTGCTACATTTAAATGGGTCTGAGATTGAATCATATCATTTTGTAATTTGTTCTTTTAATGCAAAGGATAAAAAAAAAGAAATATTTTTTGTCTAAAAATAAAAAAAGAAACAAATAAGCAATTTTTTTTTCACACCCAAGACTCATTTCTGTTAGTTCTACCCTTTTCTCCTTTATCCCGAAATAATGAATTGAGTCCGTATAGGCATTTTGGATGCTGCTATTGAAATAGCCCTTCTAGCTATATTTTCTTTTACTCCACCCATTTCATAAAGTATTCGACCTGGTTTAACAACAGCTACCCAATATTCCGGGGATCCTTTCCCCGAACCCATACGTGTTTCTGCGGGCCTTAGTGTAACTGGTTTGTCTGGAAATATACGTACCCATAGTTTTCCACCACGACGTGCATTTCGTGTCATTGCCCGTCGACCGGCTTCTATTTGTCTAGATGTGATCCACGCGGGTTCGAGTGCCTGAAGAGCATATTTACCGAAACAAATACGATTCCCTCGATATGATATTCCCTTCATTCTTCCTCTATGTTGTTTACGGAATCTGGTTCTTTTAGGGTTATAGTTGATGGTTGATTATGAATTCCATCTCTACTGCAGAACTGGACGTGAGAGTTTCTTCTCATCCGGCTCCTCGCGAATAAAAGAATTAAAAAACAAAAAAGATTTCGAATCTTAATTAATTAAATTAAAATGAAATAATTAACTAATTAAGATTAAGAAATAATTAACTAATTAAGATATTAAGATATACATGTATTTAAATAGAATCGTGGAATTTTTTGAGATTTCCTATAATCTAATCTACCTATAATCTAATCTATTAGTAATCTATAGATCTTGTTTAAATAGACAATTAAAGATTTTAGTTTCTATTTTTGAAATCATATTGTTATTTTGAAATAACAATAGAACAAATTTTTGTCTTTTTCTTTTTATCGTCCAAATTTATCAATTAAAAAAAAAGTTTTCGCGGGCGAATATTTACTCTTCTATTTCAATTTTCGGCTTGTTTCCTGACTTCTTACAATAGATGAATTGATCTCCGGTTCATTTCGCCATCCCGACCAGTGAATCATTAAGATTCCTTTTTCACAAAAATCTTTTGCATTCACAGCTTCCATCGTTCCCATCGCTTCTTACTTAATGCTTAGGTCCAATTTTTACAACGGAGCCCATAATGTAATGCAATTTGTTCTTGAGTCAATCTTCTTAGTCTTTATTGGCTCGAAGCTCTTGATTTTTTTGTTTTGTTCTATAATTTAGAAATTTATAAGAAGAGTCATTTAATTATGTTATATTTTAATTATGTTATATAAGAATCAGTATTAATGCTTTATTACACTGCCTTTTATGAGATGACTTATAGACCTTACATATTACATATTGGAATTCTATACCATTGATATTTTTTTTCTCTCTTTCTCTCATCTTTCCATTTATATCCACATCCTTTTTCTCTATTTTGTTTTTCTATTTTCTTAAAAATCAGATTGATTTTTTTTTCAGAAACACAAAATTTCAGTTGCTACAAAGATATGACCAATATATCATATCTTGACTGGTTTTTTAGATCTAGATAATGCGAAGTAATGAGTTGGTTATTAGTTCTATGGTTAGTTATTAGTTCATACTATGGTGTTGGGCTGGTCTTTTTGAATCCTAACCCTAAAAAACCAACGAGTCACACACTAAGCATAGCAATTTTCTTAAAAAAAGTCTCAATCTAATTTTTATTCAACCTTATAGAATTAATAATTAATTGATAGTTTTGAGCAAAAGAATGAAGGGGGTTTTCTTTTTTTTTTTTATGTTAAAAAGAAAGGTTTATTATCCCCTGTCTTTATTATTCCTCGTCTATAAATATCCAAATTTTGATACCTAATACACCATAGATAGTTCGAACTGTATAGGAACAATAATCAATTTTCGCTCGAATGGTTTGTAGGGGAACCCTACCCTCTCGAATCCATTCGACACGTGCAATTTCTTTTCCATCAATACGACCTGCAAT